ATAAATCCCGAAATTCAAAACTCCCTGTTATCCAATAAAAACCCAAAATTCCCAATAATAAACCAAAATCCCCAACACGATTAGTTACAAACGCTTTTTGACAAGCATTTGCTGCAACAGGACGTGTGAACCAAAATCCTATTAATAGATATGAACACATTCCTACTAATTCCCAAAAAATATAAATTTGTATCAAATTGGAACTAGTAACTAATCCCAACATGGCAGTACTGAAAAAACTCATATAAGCAAAAAATCTCAAATATCCACGATCATGAAACATATAATTATCACTATAAATAAGAACCAAAATTCCAACAGTAGTGATTAATATTGACATAATAGAAGTAAGCGGATCGATTAAGTAGCCAAATTCTAAAGAAAAATCATTATTGAGAATCCAAGCCCAGACATATTGATAGGTAGCACGGCTATTTAGTTGCTGAATCGATAAATTGATCGAAAAAATCATGACTATACTTAATACTAAAACACTTTGAAAAGCCCACATACGACGAAGACTTTTTGTTGCCGACGGAAAAAGAAGAAGTCCCACCCCGATTAATATAGGAACTGAAAGTGGAAGGAAAGGTATTATCCATGCATATTGATATGTTTGTTCCATAAAAAAAGTTTTTTAGTCTGAATTAATTGCTTCTGATTAACTGGACCCCACCCCTTATCAAAAGGGATCAATAAAAAAAATCAAAATATGCACTAACTTAAAAAAATTTAACGTAAATAAAAATTTAGCATTTGATACTCGTACTTATTCTGTATCTGAGTTTTTCGAAATAGTTCAAATATTCAACTCAAGAAGTTAGACGTGGTCAAATAATATGACCAAGTTCTGTAAAAAAAAATACTTCTTTATTTAAAATATATTTGTATTTTGAAAATATACAAATTTAGGAAGAGATCAAAAATAAAAATAGAAATTTTTCTAACAATGGTTTTTTTTATAGCAAGCATCAGGAATTACACTCAAAAGTACTTGATTCTGATATAAATCGTGGAATTCACTAATGTCATCGGCTTAATAACTCGTCGTTTTTTTAGTTAGTTTCTTTTTAGTTAGTTTATTTCAACTTATTAAGTACTTCCTTATGAGATTGATTATGATTCTTTTTTTTTGTTTATAAAAAAATATTTTTGTTATTAGAAACCGTTAGAATATCTGAGTGTATATATAAAACTTAATGGTTTATTTGAAACTTGATTTTTTATTAATTGAGAAAATTTTCTTTAGTGAGAAAGGATAAAAAGATGTATCCGGTAACAGAACAGATAAATTACTAATCTCATTCGAATTTCAAAAATTTTAGACGGATTCGTTGGACTAGTTACTCGAAAAAAGATTCCATTTGGTATTAGATAAAAGTTGTTTTTTGAAATACTTCCTTCGATTTTATTACATGGAAATGCAGTGTCGAATGACAAAAAGCACTGGAGATAGATCTTTTAGATTCTTTTTTTTAGTTCCACGAATTAGATTTATATATCATAGCTGATTATAGAAATATCTGAGAAAAAACGAAAAATAAAAGTACTACTAATCCATACAACTTATTTGTTCTTAGAAGCCTTCTAGAGTATAAAAAACCTTTTTGAACAAAAAATTTGTAGGAATCTTGTAGAGAAGTTTCATATATTTAGATTTATTTGTGATGATAAGGACTAAAAGAATAACTAGATAATGAATAGTAATTAAGGATTCTTTTGAACAATAGATGTCTTTCACATCCAACTATAACAATGAGTAACCTCTTCATTTTGAAATGGCAGTTCCAAAAAAACGCACTTCTAGATCAAAAAAGCGTATTCGTCAAAATATTTGGAAAAGGAAGGGATATTCATCGGCGTTAAAAGCTTTGTCATTAGGAAAATCTCTTTCTACCGGCAAATCAAAAAGTTTTTTTATGCGACGAGCAAATAAGTCCTAAAATGTTGTAAGACTCGGAATCTAGTTGACGTTAAAATTGGCTTATTTCAGTCTTACTATCAAATTCTCAATTATAACTCTCTATTAGTTTGAACTAATCAATATTAAATAGACTCCGTTTTGTGATGTTCATATGTAAAAATGGAACATTAAGAATTTGAAAATTTCGCAAATTCTAAGAAAAAATACAATAAGAAAAACCAAGGTTTTACCTTTTTTTAGGACTCTATTTTTCATTTTGTTGGTGGGGAGTCTTATTTTCCCCATCGACCTTTTTGTTATAATTCAAATGCTAATAATATGTTTTCTTTATCTATATATCTAAAGAATATCGAGAGAAGATCAGAAATAAGATCTTTAGTTCAAATTAACGAGAGAAACTCATTGATTCAATTTTGAAAACTTGTCTAACTTTCTGACTTCGTCTTTATCGGAATGACTATAGAGTTCTCAGATATTTTTTGATTTCAGCCCAACCAATAAAAGACGAAAACTCTCGGGATATTATATTATATACAAACAATGTCTTACTTTAGAAAAATCCAAAAAGGTTTTTTTTTTATGTTCCGCGAGAAAATTCATTTGGTTGTTTTAAATTTTTGAAATAAGTTAAATGGGAACTAATTGTTATGAATTTGAATTGTTATTCAAAAATTTTTTCAGTGAAGTGACACTGTCAATCTTGACGATTCAATATAAATAGCCTATTATGGGTTCGAACAAGCCGCTATGGTGAAATCGGTAGACACGCTGCTCTTAGGAAGCAGTGCTAGAGCATCTCGGTTCGAGTCCGAGTAGCGGCATGCCGTCTTCGAAACACCAGACAATAGATCTTATAATGAAAAATGAATTAAATTCCCGCTTTTCATTTATACTTAAATTAAGGGATTACTCTTTTTTTTTTTTTATGATATTTTCAACCTTAGAGCATATATTAAATCATATTTCCTTTTCAATTGTTTCAATTGTCATTTCAATTTGGTTTTTCAACCTATTGGTCACTGAACTCATAAAACCATATGAGTTATCAGAAAAGGGCATGATACCGACCTTTTTGTGTTTAACAGGCTTATTAGTGACTCGTTGGATTTATTCCGGTCATTTTCCACTAAGTGATTTATACGAATCATTAATCTTTCTTTCGTGGAGTTTCTCCCTTATTCATATAGTCGCCTATTTCAAAAAAAATAAAAATCTAAGCGCAATAACCGCCTCGAGTACTATTTTTACCCAAGGCTTTGCTACTTCAAGTCTTTTAAGTGAAATACAGAAACCTGCAATATTAGTCCCTGCGCTCCAATCTGAGTGGTTAATAATGCACGTAAGTATGATGATATTGAGCTATGCCGCTCTTCTGTGTGGATCATTATTATCCGCTGCACTTCTAGTCTTTACATTTCGAAAGAAAAGTAATCGGTTTTTTCAAGCATTTTCATTTAACGAAATCCAATATAGCTATGACAGAAATACTATTTTAAGAAATACTTCGTTTTTTTCTGGTAAGAATTATTACAAGAGCCAATTAATTCAACAATTGGATTTTTGGAGTTATCGTGTGATTAGTCTAGGATTTCTTTTTTTAACTACGGGTATTATTTCAGGAGCAGTCTGGGCGAATGAAGCGTGGGGATCATATTGGAGTTGGGACCCAAAAGAAATTTGGGCCTTTATTACTTGGATAATATTCGCTATTTATTTACATATTCGAACAAATAAGAATTTCCCGGGTGAAAATTCCGCACTGGTGGCGGCTCTAGGTTTTCTGATAATTTGGATATGCTATTTTGGAGTTAATCTATTAGGAATAGGGCTACATAGTTATGGTTCATTTACATTACCGTCTAGCTAAGGAAGCTTCTTACGAATACAAACTAACTCGAGCTGTCTATAAAAAACTTTGTAACGAACTGCGTGAATCCAGTACCAATAGTGTAGTGATTCGCGCGGTTCTCGCAAAGACCGCGCATATCGGGTTAAAATGAAAAGTCATTTTTCACTTTATTTAAAATAATAGAAAAAAAGCATTTTTTTGTTTATTCTACAACAAGTTTTAAAAAATTATCTAGTTTTTTCTTTAGGAAAAATCTCTATAAAAAACTAGATAAAAGAACTTCAACCTTCTCAACTGAGAGTGACAGAACAAAATCCGGGTAGATTCCAATCCCTATTATGGGTAGAAAGATAGCGATTGAAACAAACAACTCGCGCGGTCCAAAATCAAAAAGATAAGAAGTAGGGGCATTAAATAACTTGGATCCATAGAACATCTGGCGTGACATAGATAATGAATAAATAGGCGTTAATATCATTCCAATTGCTATTACAAAAGTCAGTAGAATTTTTGGCATGAAAAGATATTTTTGACTGGTAATTAGTCCCCACAATACGATTAATTCTGCAATAAAACCACTCATACCTGGTAATGCGAGAGAGCCCATAGAAAAGCTACTAAATAGCGTAAATATTTTTGGCATTGGGATAGCTACGCCGCCCATTTCGTCGAGATAAACAAGACGTATTCTATCATAACTTGTTCCTGCCAAGAAAAAAAAGGCCGCCCCAATAAATCCGTGAGAAATTATTTGTAAAATGGCTCCATTGAGTCCTGCGTCGGTTATAGAACCAATTCCTATAAGTATCAAACCCATATGCGATACAGAAGAATAGGCTATTCTTTTTTTAAAATTACGTTGGCCGGAAGAAGTTAAAGCTGCATAGATTATTTGTATTGTGCCTATTATCATCAACCAGGGAGAAAAAATAGAATGAGCATGAGGTAATAATTCCATATTAATCCGAATCAATCCATATGCCCCCATTTTTAATAAGATTCCAGCTAAAAGCATACAAGTACTGTAATGAGCTTCGCCGTGGGTATCAGGTAACCATGTATGGAAAGGTAGAATCGGCGATTTGACAGCAAACGAAATCAAAAATCCGATATAAAATATTATTTCCAAGGCCACAGGATACGGTCGATTAATTGATGTTTCAAAATCTAATGTTGGTTCATTAGAACCATATAAACCAAGACCCATAACTCCCATTAATAGAAAAA